CTTTTGTAGCTAATCATTTAGCGGGAAAAATTGAAAAACTCAACATGAGGGAGGAGAAAGAAATAATAGTAACTTGGTCTCGGGCATCTACCATTATACCCACAATGATTGGCCATACAATCGCTATTCATAATGGAAAGGAACATTTACCTATTTATATAACAGATCGTATGGTAGGTCACAAATTGGGAGAATTCGCGCCTACTCTGACTTTTGCGAGACATGCAAGAAACGATAATAAATCTCGTCGTTAAGTTAATTGGAATTTGGAATTAAGAATAGAAAAATTGAGAAAAAAAAAATAGATGTGAATCAAACAAAGGCGGGGGATAACCCTTATTTATGACAAATTTCAAAAAGGTAGGGAATAACCCTATGATAAAGAACTCAAGTTCAGGTAAAGAAGTAAAAGTTTTAGCTCAACATATATGTATGTCTGTTTTCAAAGCACGAAGAGTAATTGATCAGATTCGCGGGCGTTCCTATGAGGAAACACTTATGATACTGGAACTCATGCCTTATCGAGCATCTTATCCCATTCTCAAATTGGTTTATTCTGCAGCGGCAAATGCTAATCATAATATGGGTTTGAAGGAAGCTGATTCATTCATTAGTAAAGCCGAAGCCAATAGGAGTACTATTGTGAAAAAGTTAAGACCGCGGGCCCGAGGGCGTAGTTATCTGATAAAAAGACCGACATGTCATATAACAATTGTATTAAAAGATAAATCTAAATCATTTTTAGATCAATCTAAGATTTAGATTCATATAAAATAAAAAAATATGGATGAAAAATAAAATCGAATAGAAAAATATGGGACAAAAAATAAATCCACTTGGTTTCAGACTTGGTACAACTCAAAGTCATCATTCCTTTTGGTTCGCACAACCAAAAAATTATTCCGGGGACCTACAGGAAGATGCAAAAATACGGAATTGTATCAAGAACTATGTACAAAAAAATAGGAAAATATCCTCAGGTTTCGAAGGAATTGCACGTATAACAATTCAAAAAAAAATCGATTTGATCCAAGTCATAATCTATATTGGATTCCCAAATTTATTAATAGAGGGGCAAACACGAGGAATCGAAGAATTACAGATGAATGTACAAAAGGAGTTTAATTCTGTAAACCGGAGACTCAACATTGCTATCACAAGAGTTGAAAAACCTTATGGACAGCCTAATATTCTTGCAGAATATATAGCTTTACAATTAAAAAATAGAGTTTCGTTTCGAAAAGCAATGAAAAAAGCTATTGAATTAACTGAACAAACGGATACAAAAGGAATTCAAGTGCAAATAGCAGGCCGTATCGACGGAAAAGAAATTGCACGTGTTGAATGGATCAGAGAGGGTAGAGTTCCCCTACAAACAATTCGCGCTAAAATTGATCATTGTTCCTATACAATTCGAACTATTTATGGAGTATTAGGTATAAAAATTTGGATATTTGTAGACGAGGAATAATCAACCTTGTCTTCCCATTCTGTCCAGTGATAAAACAAAAAATGACAAACTCTTTCACTCTTTTTTCGTTAAAAAAAAAATGAACAATTCTAATTCTATAAGGTTAAATAAAAATTCGATTGATCATTTGGTATAATTGCTATGCTTAGTGTGTGGCTCGTTAGTTTTTTCTTTATAGTTTCAAGTTGGGATTAAAAAATAAATAAATAAATAAACTGACCCCTGCTATAAACTTTGTAATTATATAAAATAAACTAATAACCAACTTATTGCTTCGTATTGTCGAGATCCCAAGAAACAGTCACTATATGAATGAGTGGATCTATCATATGGTTGTAGCAACTGAAATTCTTTCAACAAAAAATAGATCTGATTATGGGTTGTAAAGAAAAAAAAAAAAAAATAAATAAAGGGATGTGGATAAATGGAAGGATGATAGAAAGAAAGAACAAAAATATCAATGATATATGATTCCAATATGTATGGTCTATGAATCACGTCATAAAAGGCAGTGTGATAAAGCATCAATACTGATAATCAATACTGATAAGATAATTAGAAATATAAGAATTTGTAAATGAAATAATTTAAAATAGAATAAAATAATAAAGAGCCTTCAGGTTAATAAAAACTGAGGAAATTGACTTGGGAACGAATTTTGTTGGAAGCTCCATTGCAAAGTTCGGACCTAACCATTAATGGAGAAGCTATGGGAACGACAGAACCTGTGACTGCATAGGCTTCTATTGAAAACGAATCCTAATAATTCATTGGGTGGGATGGCGGAACGGACCAAGAAAAAATTGATTTATTCTGAGAGGTTATGAATTGAACCTTCGAATGAAACAGGAAAGAGTAAATATTCGCCCGCGAAACCTCTATTTATTGGATTACAATCCTTTGTCGTAATTCGATAGAGGTAAAAAAAAATAAGGAAAGGATTCGTTATGTTATAAAAATAAAAAAGAGAAACATTACATTATCTATAAAGATACATAAATGTACACACACGTCTAGCTCTATTGTATATCTTGTATCTACATCTTCCTTCTTATGTAAGAAATTAAATATCAATAAAAGCCATTACTTGGTGTATTATCTATTAATGTGTACCTATTAATGTGTATCTATAATATTATTGAATTAGAATCCTTTCATTCGCGAGGAGCTGGATGAGAAGAAACTCTCATGTCCGGTTCTGCAGTAGAGATGGAATTAAGAAACAACCATCGACTATAACCCCAAAAGAACCAGATTTCGTAAACAGCATAGAGGAAGAATGAAAGGAATATCTTGTCGAGGCAATCATATTTGTTTCGGCAGATACGCTCTTCAGGCACTTGAACCTGCTTGGATTACAGCTAGACAAATAGAAGCAGGGCGAAGAGCAATGACACGATATGTGCGTCGTGGTGGAAAAATATGGGTACGTATATTTCCCGACAAACCTGTTACAGTAAGACCCGCGGAAACACGTATGGGTTCGGGGAAGGGATCCCCTGAATATTGGGTATCCGTTGTTAAACGGGGTCGAATACTTTATGAAATGGGTGGAGTATCAGAAACTGTAGCTAGAGCAGCTATCGCAATAGCTGCGCGCAAAATGCCTATACGAACTCAATTTATTATTTCAGGATAGAGATGTAGAACTAAACAAAAAGGGGTATTGGGGATGAAAAAACAACCGCAGGTTTATTTATTTCTGGACGGACAATATTTCTTTTTTTTTTCTTTCATACTTTTGCATTGAAATAACAGATTGAAATAAAAATGATATGATTCAACCTCAGACCCTTTTGAATGTAGCGGATAACAGCGGAGCTCGAAAATTGATGTGTATTCGAATCATAGGAGCTGGTAATCACCGATATGCTCATATTGGTGATGTTATTGTTGCTGTAATCAAGGAAGCAGTTCCCAATATGCCTCTAGAAAGATCAGAAGTAATTAGAGCTGTAATTGTACGTACATGTAAAGAACTCAAACGTGAAAACGGTATGATAATACGATATGACGACAATGCTGCAGTTGTCATTGATCAAGAAGGAAATCCAAAAGGAACTCGAGTTTTTGGTGCGATCGCTCGAGAATTGAGACAGTTAAATTTTACTAAAATAGTTTCATTAGCTCCCGAAGTATTATAAATAGTAGTAGATGAGACTATGATATAGTAGGGTATCTGAAATAGATCAAATTAGTAGATTGTGTCTCACGTATATACTTTAGAATAATAAAAAAAAAAAAAAATAAAAAAAAGGAAACATGTTGATTATATCAAAATTTGGAGGAACCTATAATTCTAGTTCGTCATGGGTAGGGACACTATTGCCGATCTAATAACTTCTATAAGAAATGCTGACACGGATAAAAAAGGAAGGGTTCGAATAGCATCTACAAATATCACCGAAAACATTGTTAAAATACTTCTACGAGAAGGTTTTATTGAAAACGTTCGGAAACATCAGGAGAGTAACAAATATTTCTTGGTTTCAACTCTGCGACATAGAAAAACCAGAAAAGGAATATATAAAACTAGAACCATTTTAAAGCGTATCAGCCGGCCCGGCTTACGAATTTATTCCAACTATCAACGAATTCCTAAGATTTTAGGTGGAATGGGAATTGTAATTCTTTCTACTTCTCGAGGTATAATAACAGATCGAGAAGCTCGACTAGAAAGAATTGGAGGAGAAATTTTGTGTTATATATGGTAATCTTCCACCTCTGGTATCCGAATTTTATCTCTAACTTCCTATTTGTAAAATAGAGAGGAAAAGTGAGTTATATAACTCTTCCTCCATTAGTTGATACTTCAAGGAGGTTACCTGGAATGAAAGAACAAAAATTGATTCATGAGGGTTTAATTACTGAATCACTTCCCAACGGTATGTTCCGGGTCCGTTTAGATAATGAAGATCTAATTCTAGGATATGTTTCAGGGAGGATCCGCCGCAGTTTTATACGGATACTACCGGGAGATAGAGTAAAAATTGAAGTAAGTCGTTATGATTCAACCAGGGGACGTATAATTTATCGACTTCGCAACAAAGATTCGAACGATTAGGTTATTTTTTTAATCATGGGTATACAATTTGAAGTTCAAAAAAAATTCAAGAGACTTATTATCTTCCAAGAAGTGGATTCAGAATTAAGGTAAGGAATAAAAAATATGAAAATAAGGGCTTCCGTTCGTAAAATTTGTGAAAAATGCCGACTGATTCGCAGGCGTGGACGAATTATAGTGATTTGTTCCAATCCGAAACATAAACAGAGACAAGGGTAATTCTTCTAAAAAAGAACTTTACTTTCCAAAATTAAAAAAAAAATATGTAAAAATAAGGTAAAGGATCCGTTTTAACATGAAATGGGTATCCCCGTATCTTTTCTTTTTGTATATTTCTAACTCATAAATATGAGATGATAAAATATGACAAAAGCTATACCAAGAATTGGTTCACGTAGGAATGGGCGTATTGGTTCACGTAAGAATGGACGTAGAATACCAAAAGGCGTTATTCATGTTCAAGCG